ATATGAATACGACGTTGGTTATTTTCTACAAATCACAAGGACATTGGGACTTTGTATTTTTTGTTTAGTTTTTGGAGAGGTTTAATAGGGACAGCATTCAGTTTAATAATTCGAAGAGAATTAGGGCGACCAGGAGCATTATTAGGCGATGAACATTTATATAATGTTATTGTCACAAGACATGCTTTTATTATGATTTTTTTCTTAGTAATACCGATAATGATTGGAGGTTTTGGAAACTGACTTCTTCCTTTAATATTATCAGCTCCGGACATAGCTTTTGCTCGTTTAAATAATTTAAGTTTTTGGTTATTACCTGGATCTCTTTTTCTATTATTATTGTCAGCTGTTGCAGGTACCGGTTCAGGAACAGGTTGAACCGTTTACCCACCGTTATCTTCTGCTTTATACCATAGGGGACCTTCAGTGGATCTAACTATTGTATCACTTCATTTAGCTGGGGCTTCTTCAATTTTAGGGGCTGTTAATTTTATAACTACTATTATAGGTATACGAGGGGCTATTGAATGGCACTTAGTTCCTTTATTTGTGTGATCAATTTATGTAACTGTATTTTTATTATTAGTATCAGTTCCAGTACTTGCAGGAGGAATTACTATACTTCTTACAGATCGTAATATTAATACTAGATTTTTTGAACCCTTAGGGGGAGGAGATCCTGTATTGTTCCAGCATCTTTTTTGATTTTTTGGACATCCAGAAGTATATATTTTAATTTTACCGGGATTTGGAATTATTTCTCATGCTGTATCTCAAAGTTCTGGGAAACAACGAGTTTATGGGGGTCTTGCTATATTATGATCAATGATTGGTATTGGTATTTTAGGTTTTATAGTTTGAGGACATCATATATTTACTGTAGGTATAAATGTAGATAGCCGAGCTTATTTTTCTGCTGAAACTATAATTATTGCTGTACCTACAGGTATCAAAGTTTTTAGTTGAATTGCCACATTATATGGTGGTAAGGCGCGTCTTGGACCTTCAGGTTTATGAGCTATTGGGTTTATTTTTTTATTTACAGTAGGAGGTTTAACAGGTGTGGTACTTTCTAGAGCATCAATAGATGTAGTTTTACATGATACATATTATGTAGTAGCACATTTTCATTATGTATTGAGAATAGGAGCTGTTTTTGCTATATTTTGTGGTTTTTATAACTGATTTCCTGCTATTACAGGTATTGGCGTAAATCAACGTTGAGGTAGAGGCCATTTTTTTATTATATTTTTAGGAGTTAATTTGACTTTCTTTCCTCAACATTTTTTAGGTTTGAGAGGTATACCCCGTCGAATTAGTGATTATGCTGACTGTTACAGCCAATGGAACTGATTATCTACTGAGGGCTCGATATTATCAGTTGTGGGTTTAATATATTTTACATTTATTATATGAGAAGGTATAATTTCTATACGCTCATTAATTAGGGGATTCTTTCTTTCTGGTAGATTAGAATGGCTAGGACATTTGTTACCACAAGCACATCATAATAGAACGCAAGCACCTTCTGTTTATTGTTTGTAGCCCGCATAGTATATTGTACAGCAGCTTTTCAGGCTGAAGGACCGCTAAAGTGCGGTGAGGGTAGGTATATAAATTATACAATTGTTTTGAAAACATAAGTAGGCTACTAATATAGCCCCTTCCCACAGAGAGGAGTATAATTACATTAGTTTTGGAGACTAGAAATTCGGCAGAGAGCCGGCTCTCTGATGTGAATGTTTGTATTCTAGTTCTGATGAGTATCTTTATAATTAGAATTCTACCTTTTTTAGGACATCCTATAATATTTGCTTCTGTAGCATTTATTTTAGCAGTTTTATTGTCATTAAATATCAGTATTCATGTATGTTCATGATATGGTTATATTTTATTTTTAATTATAGTAGGAGCATTATTAGTGGCATTTGTTTATGTAGTGGCTATATGTCCTAATCCAAAATTCAGTTTTAGATTTTATATATTTATTTTCCCATTATTTATAGTATTTTTAGTTAATTATTTTGTTAATCCGTCAATTGATATTAATTTGGTAAGTACAGATAATCTAATAGTTATAGGTACATTAGCTACCTTTATTAGTGCTAAAGAGGGATGTATATTAATTATAGGAGTAGCTTTAATTTTACTTTTTGCTTTAATTGTTGTAGTAAAGATAGTAATGACTAAAGAAGGTCCACTTCGCACATTATCTATTAGTTACATCTGAAAGCTCTGTTTGAGCGTAATATTGAAGCTATTGAGGTAGGTTGTATACCTTCAGATGAATATGGGACAATTAAAAACTTATAATTTTACATCAGCCATTTTTTTTATTGTAGCTGTTATTGGTGTAGTAGTGAGTATCACTAGTAACACATGAGTAGGAGTCTGGGTAGGTATAGAGATAAATATATTGGGTGTTTTACCTATATTTATAGGTGCATATAGGACTGTAGAGGTAGAGGCATCAATCAAATATTATATCGTGCAAGTAACAGGTTCTTTATTATTAGTCTTAGGTATTTTTATAATAGGAGGTACTTCTTTAGATACCATATGTGCTTTATATAGTCCACTATTAGTAGTGGGAATCATAATTAAATTGGGTATATTTCCTTTTCATTTTTGAGTACCTTCAGTAATATCTGGTATTTCCTGAATAGGGGCTTCTATATTAAGAACCATTCAGAAAGTAGCACCTTTAATAATATGTTCGTTTTTTATAATTGACAATGCGAGGGTAATAGTTTTAATTGGTGGAATTAATAGAATTGTAGGAGGTATCGGAGGATTAAATCAAACACAATTTCGACCTTTAATAGGTTATTCATCTATTGTTCATTCTGGATGAGCATTAGCAGCTATAGCCGCAGGATGAACTCCATTTGTTGTATATTTTTTATTTTATAGTATTGTAGTATTATCTGTATTTATAATTATTAGTTATTATAAGGTAACAAGGTTTGCTCCAGTAACTAGTATATTTAATAATCGAGGATTTATATCAATTTTTAGTATTTTGTTACTTATATTAGCAGGATTTCCCCCCTTTTTGGTTTTTTTTGGTAAGGTTTTTGTTATAATAGGTTTAGTTAGTACTCCTGAACTTTTAATTATATTATTGAGAGGTTCATTAGTTAGGTTATATTATTATCTATTAATTATTTATACTTGGGTTACAGGTCGCACTAGTTTAAGATTATACTATTCGAAATTTATGATAAGTAGAATTTTAATTATTTGTATATTATTAGTAATTTTTAGATTGTTAATTTTTTTAGTATACCTAGCTAAGTATAAACACTCGTCTGCAAAGCGAATGAACAGAATTGATCTGAGTTGGGTTAATGAAATTAAGACCTCCGATATATAAATTTTGGCTTTTTATAATAATATTTTTAATTATAGGACAATTATGTTTATTGATAGGAGCTGTATCTCCTGTTATTTTTGAATGAGAAATTACTCAGTTAGTTAGATGTAATTTTGTTTTTCCTTTATTATTTGATACATATAGTGTAGTATTTTTGACTGTAGTAATTATTATTAGTAGATGAGTGTCTTTTTACTCAAATACATATATAAGAGGAGAAATCTTCATTAGACGTTTTATTTGACTGGTATTTTTTTTTGTACTTTCTATAAGCTTATTAATTATAGTTCCTAGAGCATGGGCTGTAATATTAGGATGAGATGGTCTAGGTTTAACTTCTTTTTTATTAGTTATTTACTATCAAAATAAAAGATCTCTTAGTGCAGGAATAATTACTGCACTCACAAATCGATTAGGTGATATTTTTCTTTTGATTAATTTTAGATTACTAAGAGGGGGAGGACAATGAGGTTTTTATTATATTACTGCAGGGTGTTATGGTTTAGCATTATGTATTAGTGTAGCTGCTATCACTAAAAGTGCTCAATTACCTTTTTCTTCTTGACTTCCTGCAGCTATAGCCGCCCCTACTCCAGTAAGAGCATTAGTTCACTCTTCTACTTTAGTCACAGCTGGAGTATTTTTGTTGTTTCGATTAGTTCACATTATTGAATCATCAGAGTTATTAAAATATTTTTTAATATATTCATCTATATGTACTTTAGTTATAGCAGGAGGATGTGCAGTTGTTGAAAATGATATTAAAAAAGTAGTAGCATTATCTACATTAAGACAATTAAGTATAATAGTGTTTAGTTTAAGATTAGGTCTTTCAGATTTGGCATTTTTTCATATAGTTGTTCATGCTTTATTTAAGGCATTACTATTTATATGTGTAGGTATTTTTATTTATATAAATGGAGGAAAACAAGATATACGAAGTATTGGTGTAATATGATCGCAAGCTCCTTCAGTTGTAGCATGTTTTAGGGTGTCAAATTTTGCCTTGTGCGGACTTCCTTTTATAGGAGCTTTTTACTCTAAGGACCTAATTATCGAAAGGATATATACTTTTAATTTAGGGGTGTTACCTATAATAATAATTTATATTGGTACAGGTCTAACTTTAGTTTATACTTTACGGCTTTATTTTGCTATATGAGGTAGAACAGAAGGTACTCCTCTAACGGGGATACGATGCGAAAATACTTATTTTGGAGGGGCAGAGTTTGCTATAGTTATATCTGTTTTATTTTGTCCTTTTGTTGTACAATTATGTGTAAGATTAGAAGAGAATGTATTTGTTAATTATTATGAGAAAAATATAATATGAATAGTTTTAATTACATCATTTTTATTTATTGTATTAGTAAAAAAACGTGAGCTAGTATTACCGTATAAACTTTATCATTATATTTCAGGGATGTGATTTTTTCAAAAAATCAGAGCTCAACCATTGAGAAGTCAAGTTCTTAATACTTCTGGTAAATTATTAATAAGATTAGATCATGGATGAAATGAGATTATTGGCGGTCGTGGTGCTTATAAATTATTCAAAATAATGATAATTATAAATCAAGAATTTCAATGGAATTTAATAACAACAAAAATTCTGAGAGGTCTTATATTTATTAGATGTTTTTTAGTATGATTTTTATGATTTGTATAGAGTTAAAGTATTATATTAATATATCCAACTGTTAATCGGAAGAAGCAGAATAACTGCTGACTCTATTATATGAATTTATTTCAGATGGCAGATTATATGTGATAAGTTTAGGTCTTATATATGAGGAAAATTATTTGATTCCTTTCTGGGTAAAGTAAGATAAACTAATCTAAGGGGCTCATAACCCAACTATAGGGTGTAAGTCCCTCTTTATCATAACTTATAGAATGGCACGGTGAGGACAAATTGGAATAGAAGATGCAAGTTCACCCTATATGCTCGATTTGTTAGATTTTCATGATTTAGCAATATGTGTATTAGTGATAATTATATTAATAGTATGTTTTTTTATAATAAGAGGTGTTTTGTCTCCCTTTTATTATCGGACATATCCTGAAAGACAAACATTAGAAGCGGCGTGATCTATTTTTCCTATTGTATGTCTAGTTTTATTAGGTTGACCTTCTGTATATAATTTATATAAAATAGATCAGTTTATGACTGGAGAATATTTGATTAAAGTAATTGGACGGCAGTGATTATGGGTATATGAATACCCTATTATTAAGGATAGAGAAGTTTCAAATATTAGTTTCGAGTCATATATAGTACCTACTGAATATATTAGAATAGGCGAATATCGATTATTAGAAGCAGATAAACGATTAGTATTACCTGTAAATCAGATCTGACGAGTATTAGTTACATCCGATGATGTTTTGCATTGTTGAACAGTACTTGGTTTAGGTCTTAAAGTTGATGGTGCTCCAGGTCGGCTTAATCAAATTTTATTTAATGCATTACGTTGTGGAGTGTATTATGGTCAATGTTCTGAAATTTGTGGAGCTAATCATTCTTTTATACCTATTAATGTGGAAATTGTACCTATTAGATTTTTTGATATGTGAATTAAATCTATTGTTAATAGAGAATAAATATAAAAGCTAGTTAGTATATATGTTGTACATCTAATTTTGGTTTAGCAGGACGGCGATAAAAACACCGATTAGCTATTAATACACTTTGTGACTTATTAATGGAGATAATGTAAATATAAGTAGGATCCTATATGTTATAACATATTATGATTATAATATTAATAATTATTGTAAATACACAAATATTTTTTAAGTATTTTGTCAACAAAAAACTCTATTTTTAGCGTTTTCTAAATTTATTTTCAGTTATTTATTATAGTAGGGAATATAATGATATATAATATCTTGTATAAGATTTTATGTACCACGTAATATACAGGTATATAGGTTAAAATAAATAAACCGCAAATTTTCAAAATTTGAGAAAGAGTAAATGATTCTTGTACCTGAACTTTTCTAGTATAATAGTATGTCAGTTTTCCAAACTGTAGGTCTACAAAACGTAGGGAAAGTAGAAAGAATATTTGGTTCTGGTTTAAAAACAACTAATATGATAACTTAGACATGGTAGTATATACGAATAGTGAGTAAGAGGCTTGATCGAAAAATTATAAGTAAATCTTTTATTATAGACTTAACCCATGATATTAATTTTTATGATATATAGAATAAACCACAACACCAGTCGGATATTTTAAACAATTTTTTAAAGAAAGATTTAGTAATTCATTATAGGAGAGGTGAAGACAGGTGCCAGCATCCGCGGTTACACCTGCTTTCCGAGTTGTTTATAACGCGCATAATAAGATAGTGTAATTAATATAAAAGTATTTAACAGATATCATTAGTTAAATAAGTATAATAGTTGAATTCTCAGTCTTTTTATACATGTTCTTGTAAAATTAGGATAAAAACCGGGATTAGATACCCCGCTATTCTAAAAATAAAAAATATGCCAGGTGAGTACGATTTAATTTTTAAAAACCAAAGAACTTGGCGGTGTTCTAAATCCTGTTAGGGGAGCCTGTTCCTTAATACGATAATCCACGAATACCTTACCTTTTTTCGCATAAGCAGTTTTCATACCGCCGTTGTCAGTTTACCTTTTAGAGAATTTAAGTAGACTCAATAAGTTGTAATGACTAATGACTTCAGGTAAACGTGAAGCCAATAAGAAGGAGGGTTATGGGCTACATTTCTTTAGGTACAGAAGAAAACTGAAATTGTAATTGGAAGAAGGACTTAACAGTAAAACCCTCAAGTTAAAGGGTTTGAATTCGAACTGGGACGTGTACAAATCGCCCGTCGCTCTCACATGTATAAAGTGAGATAAGTCGTAACATAGTAGGGGTACCGGAAGGTGCCCCTGATGGCACACAGAACTACTTTATTTATTGCATGTATTGTTACATTAATATTATCTATAGCTATAATATGTATAGGCAGATTTTTAAGATATATTAGGAAAGTAGATGCTGAAAAAAGTTCTCCTTATGAATGTGGTTTTGATCCTATAAGAACTAGGCGATTCCCATTTTCAGTACAATTTTTTTTAGTGGCAGTAATTTTTTTAATTTTTGATGTAGAAGTAGTTATATTATTACCTTTATTAGAATCTTATATTTTTAATACTAATAGAATTGTGTTAGGTTCTGCTATCATTTTTCTTTCTGTATTATTATTAGGATTATATCATGAATGACATGAAGGAGCTTTAGAATGAGTTTAAGTGAAATGTATCCTATTTTACGTAAGAGTAATGTTTTAATACGCCCTGTCGCTAGAGCTTTGTATGACCTACCGGCATATAATAATCTATCTTCGTGATGGAGTTTTGGATCTATATTGGGATTATGTTTAATTATTCAAATTGTAAGAGGTTTAGTTTTATCTTTACATTATACTCCTCATACAGATTTAGCTTTTTCATCTATTATTCATATTATACGAGATGTTAATTATGGCTGGTTGATTCGTAGTATTCATGCAAATGGTGCTTCTTTATTTTTTGCTTGTATATATCTACATATTGGACGTGGAATTTATTATGGATTATACCGTTCTGATAAGGTATGAAATATTGGTGTAGTATTATACTTATTAACTATGGTAACTGCTTTTTTAGGATATGTTTTGCCTTGAGGGCAAATAAGATATTGAGGTGCAACAGTTATTTCCAATATATTAGGAGCAGTACCATATGTTGGTAAAGAATTAATTTTATGAGTATGAGGAGGATTTTCTATTAACAATGCTACTTTGGCACGATTTTTTGTAGGACATTTTTTATTGCCATTTATTATTTTGGTTTTTGTAATTTTACACATTTTGTTTTTACACGAAAAAGGTTCAAGTAATCCACTAGGAGTAGGTAGCTCGCACGAAAAAGTAGAATTACATCCTTATTTTACAGTAAAAGATATATTAGGTTTTTTAATATTTTTAGCAGTATTAGTATTAGTTTCTTGTTTTTTTCCAACTATTTTTTTAGATCCAATTAATCTATTACCAGCAAACCCTTTTTCTACACCGACACACATTCAACCTGAATGATATTTTCTTTTTGCTTATACTATTTTGCGAGCTGTTCCTAACAAAGTAGGAGGAGTTTTGGCATTAGTTTTATCTGTCATAATTTTATTGAGATTACCTCTGACGTGTCGTAGAAATTTTCAAGGATTAAATTACTATCCTCATTTACAAATAGTTTTTTGATTTTTTATTATAGTATTTATAATTTTAACATGATGTGGTATGCAACCTGTGGAATACCCTTTTAATATTTTAGGATCAATATTTTCTACTCTATATTTTATGTTTTTTTTATTTTTACCCGTAATTATGAGATTAAGAGATATATTGATATTTTATAAAAAATTTGTTCACTGATTTGTTTTCTATGTTTGATGTTTCTAATTTTAGCAATTGATCAATAGCTAAAATTTTATGGTTTGATTGATTTATTTGTGTTATTGTGTTATGTTCTTTAAATCCATGAGGCATATTTTCCCGTTTTGATGGTGCTATTAGACAAGTATTATCTTTTTTTTGGTCTAGATTTAATTTTAGTCATACGCCATCTCACGGGTTAGGAGGATTCCCTTTGTTCATTTCTAGTATTTTTTTTACTGTTCTTTTTATGAATATAGAAGGTGCTTGTCCTTATGTTTTTAGTTGAACAGGTCAGTTGGTAGTAGTAATTAGTATTACTTTACCTGCGTGGTTGAGGCTTTTTGTTACTGCATTATTATATAGTACTATAGATGTTTTTGGACGATATGCTATTCGAGGGGGGAATATAACTTCAAGTTTGTTAGGTATTCCCTTAGAAGTAATTAGGGATTTAGTACGACCCCTCTCTTTAAGTTTACGATTAATAGTAAATATTGTCACAGGTCATATTACAGGACATTTTGTTAGAGAAGGATTAGATCTTATAATAAAACAAGAGATTGTTTTTAATATAAATATTTTATTAATATTTTTATGTTTTATATTAATGGCTATATATTGTTTTATTGAATTTTTTGCCGGGTTTATTCAAGCTTATGTATTAAGTGCCTTACTCAGTTCCTATATTAATGGTTATTGTACTGCTCTTGAAGGTTAAGAGTAATATTTTTATAAGCGGGTGTAAGATTAAATCAGTAAGTTGTAGCCTTATATATCTAGTATTAGACTAGACACCTGAAGGGATATAGTTAAATTTATATAACATAGGCTTGTCAGGCCTTTATTACCTTAGGGTTGTCTCTAGGTGTGACTTAATAAAAGATTACAGCTACGGACTGTAGATAAGGGTAGTAAAAAGTAATAACCCTCGCACCTTAAATGCCACAACTTAGAGATATAAACTGGATTCTTATTTTTATTACAGTAAGTACTACTTTAGTACTAACTATAGTTATATTATACTGATTTGACCGTCGAATTGTTATACGTAAAATTTGTCGTCCTACTGTCCCAAGTATCAATAAATTTTTAAAGTAAGAAATAATTAATATTAAACCAATGTGGCAGAACTATATGCTCTAGATTTAAGCTCTAAAGATGGGTATTATGACCCTTTTGGTGCCTTCTATATTATAGGTCTTGTAAACCTAGGATGAAACAAATGTTTCAGAAGGCTAATATGTGACTAGAACTTATATCTTTTTTAATTACTTATATCTTTTGTTTATTATCAGTAGCTTATTTCACTTTATTTGAACGTAAAGTATTAGCTTATTCTCAAAAGCGAAAAGGACCTAATAAAGTAGGGTATTGAGGATTTTTTCAACCTTTTGCTGATGCTATTAAATTATTTACTAAAGAATTAACGGTTCCTAGTAAGTCTAATTGAGTTCCATTTATTTTAGCACCTATTTTATCTTTGGGTCTATCTTTAATATTATGACACGTATATCCGAATTTTAATAGTATTTATTACGTAAGATGAGGATTATTATATTTTCTATGTGTATCATCAGTTAATGTATATGGAGTATTATTGGCTGGATGATCATCTAATTCTAAATATGCTTTATTAGGTTCATTACGAGGAGCAGCACAGACTATTTCTTATGAAGTTAGGATAGCATTAATTCTGTTATTTAGAATATATATATATCAAACATTAAGAGTTGAAGAACTATCTACTAATCCTATGTGATTTATATTATTATCACCACCTTTATTTATTATATTTGTGGCTAGAGCTATAGCAGAAACAAATCGTGCTCCATTTGATTTAGTAGAAGGTGAATCTGAATTAGTGTCAGGATTTAATGTAGAATATGGAGGACCAGGTTTTGCTTTAATTTTTATAGGTGAGTATGCTAATATTATTTTTATAAGTTCTTTAGTAAGAGTATTGTGATGCGGAGGTTTCAATTTATTAGGATTTAGTTCTGTATGAATTTTAGTAATTAAAACTATAGTTTTAATATATTTTTTTGTTTGAGCACGTGCTACTTTGCCTCGGTTTCGATATGATCTATTAATATCTTTAACATGAAAGTATTTTTTACCAATTTCACTATCTATGTTAATATTAATTGTAGTATATATATATATATTTATATAAAGGAGCAATATAGTTTATTAAAAATCTCTATTTGCATTTGAGGGAAAAGGTAAATTTATTATACCTTTATTGCTAGGGGTGGCTGGAGCAGCATCGGACTTCTAATCTGTTAGCTGGGCGGTTTAATTCCGTCCGCCTCTATTTAAGAAAGCTAGAAAGCAACCGACTTTTAATCGGTTTATGGTGTTTTTTACACCTCTTGTGGTATTTAGTATATATATTTACGTTCTGTTTACACCAGAAAAAAGGAGATAAAGAACTTCAGTACCAAATAATAAAAATAATTAATATTATATTATTTTTAAAAAGTTAAAGAAATATCTATAATTTAGTATGAAGTGATAGAAAAACATAGAATTTAATTCAAAGTACTGAGAAGGAATATAAAAGTAGTTATTAATATAAAAGATATTAAATATCGTACCTTTTGCATTATGGACTATTAAAAGTTATATATAAATATATTTTCCTGAAGATATTTGAGCTACTAAAAATAATATCTAATGTTGCATGATTAGGAAAAAGTTTTTAGTAGAGGTGAAATGCCTCTCGCAAATATCGATAGCTGGTTGGAGGCGAAATGCATATAAGTGCAGCATATTAATAGTGAGAAGTAAGGGGATAAGCTCTTGCTTTATAATGAAGATATAGATTATAATTAACAAAGAAGTAGGCTTAGAAACGGTCACTATGAAAAAGTTAAATTTCATTTGTTTATTAATAAAATTAGACAATCATCTCTAAGATTAGCTTCTTAATTAGGTTAATTAAACCTTATAAGGTTAGAATAGTATAAGTAGAAGTAGAAATTAATAACTATATATTCAGTGAATAGTTACAGTTAGTAGTTCTTAATTAGACTAATAGAAGGAACTCGGCAAAAATATACTTCGCCTGTTTACCAAAAACATGGCCCCTTGTACTCTATAAATAGGGGGTCGTACCTGCCCGGTGACTAATGTTAAACGGATGCTTTAATTAGTACTAAGGTAGCAAAATCTATTGCCCTTTAATTGGGGGCCTGTTGAAGGGTTTGACGTAAGTTTTACTGTCTCCTTTTAGTTTGTTGAAATTTACTTTTAAGTGAAAAGGCTTAAATATAATAGTTGGACGAGAAGACCCCGTTGAGCTTTTATATATATAACAATAGTTTTAATATATATTTGGCTGGGGTGTCGTGGGAAGATTAAATCTTCCCAGAAATATACTTCCTGATAGGGGATGATCCTCAGATAGAGATCAGCAGAACAAGCTACCACGGGGATAACAGCGTTATCTTTTTTGAGAGTTCTTATCGAAAAGAGGGTTTGCGACCTCGATGTTGGATTAGGGCGTCCTTGAGGTGCAGCAGCTTTAAATGGTAGGTCTGTTCGACCTTTAAAGCCCTACATGATCTGAGTTCAGACCGGCGATGAGCCAGGTCGGCTTCTATCCTCTAAATAATTTTGGGTGGTATGTACGAAAGGACCACTACTCCTTATTTATAAGTACAAAGAAAGAGTTATATTACTAATATTATAATAAGTGTTAACATTTATAAGATCTTATATTGTATTGTTTTGTGTAATTACATTGAGATTACAAACTTCACATTTTTTGAATTTATTATTAATTTTAGAGATAGCTGTAATTGGACTTTATACTAGATTGGTATTATTAGGAGCATTATGTTTTTCATATTTATGTTTAATTTTTATTGTGATAAGTGTAGGAGAAGCTGTAGTAGGATTAGCACTACTTGTAGCAAGAGTACGTCAATTTGGTAATGATTACGTAAAAAGATTTGTTAGTGCAAAATTTTAATATCATTAATATTATTGTGTTTATTTTCTTTTTTATTTTGTGGTATAATATATAGAATGTTTGTAGGTTTTATAACATTATGTATAAGATCATTTTTATCTTTATTTTTGTTACAATATTCTAATTTGACAAGTAATATAATAAGAAGAAATTTATATTCAAGGGGTTATTGAAGACCTTTAATTGTATTGACTGTATGAATTAGAATATTAGCTTTATTAGCGAGTATAAATATAAAAACGGCATGTAGTAATTTTGTTCATATATTATTTATATTAATATTTGTTTTATTGGTGGTATTCAGAAGTGCACAATTTTTTTTATTTTATATATTTTTTGAAATAAGACTTATTCCTATATTATATTTAGTTCTTGGTTGGGGGTACCAACCTGAACGTCTTCAAGCTACTACATACATAATTATATATACAGTTGGAGCTTCCTTACCTTTATTAGGTTCTATTATTTATATATATTATATTGAAGGAAGACTATGTTTTGAATTAACCACTTATAGATTTATAAATATTAATCCATTTTGAAATTTATTATTATTAGGGGCTTTTTTTGTAAAACTGCCTTGTTTTTTAGTACATTTATGATTACCAAAAGCACATGTAGAAGCACCTTTAGCTGGATCTATATTATTAGCAGGGGTATTACTAAAATTAGGAGGCTATGGGTTGTTACGAAGAATTTCATTTTTTAAATTGCAAACTAGTATATTTTCTGAGTTAACTGTATCTTTTGTTTTATGAGGAGGTTTACTTACTTCGTTTATATGTTTACGACAGGTAGATGTTAAATCTTTAATTGCATATTCTTCTGTAGGTCATATAAGATTAGTTTTATTAGGAGCATTTTCTTGTTCAAGATGAGGGATTATAGGATCTATTTGAATAATAGTAGCTCATGGTTTATGTTCATCTGGCTTATTTGCATGTGCTAACTATAGCTATATAGTTAGAGATACTCGGAGAGTATTTTTTTCTAAGGGTATATTACATTTATATCCATATTTAGCTATTTGATGATTTTTATTAGCTGTTGTGAATATTGGTAGTCCACCAAGATTAAATTTAATAAGAGAGATAGTTTTATTTACTGTAGCTTTAACTTTTTCTTGTTGATTATTAATTCCAGTGGGTTTAATAAGTTTTGTAGTAGCTGCATATTCATTATATCTATATAGAGTAACACAACATGGAAAAGCACCATTATATTTAAATTCAGATAGAAAATTACCTATTCATTATATATTAGTAGGATTAATACATTGGTTACCGTTAAATATAATTATTTTGATTATAGGATATTTATGCTAAAGTTAGTTTAAAAGAAAAATGCTTGCTTGTGGAGCAAGTAATAGCAGATATGCTACTTTAGCCGGTACTAATTATTTACTTTGATGTGGTAAGAGTGGGAAAAACAAATACTCCCTAGTACCTATGAGGTATTTAGGACATGGATTTCATTTAGTTAAACCTTCTCCATGACCGTTATTGAGAGGAATAACAGCTACTATATTAGCTTTATCCTTAATTGGGTGATTTCATGGAGTAGATTTTAAATTATTTTGTATTAGATTTATTTTGATTGCGATAGTTGCAGGTTTTTGATGACGAGATGTTATCCGAGAAGGAATAGTAGGCAACTACACTCCTCGCGTAGTTTGGAATTTAAAAACTGGAATAATACTATTTTTAGTATCTGAGGCTATATTTTTTGTTTCATTTTTTTGAGCATTTTTACATTCTAGGCTAGCACCGACAGGAGAGGTTGGAGGATGTTGGCCCCCAGGAGGTATCCGACCATTTAATCCATGGGGATTACCTGCTTTTAATACAGCTTTACTAGTATCTTCTGGTGTAACTGTTAATTGAGCACAGACATCTCTTAAACATGGAGACCAGAAACAAACTCTTATGGCTTTAGGTGTTACTATTTTTTATGGATTATTATTTATACGAGTGCAAACATATGAGTATTGACACGCAGCATTTACTGTAGCCGATGGTGTATATGGTTCCACATTTTTTGTAACTACTGGATTCCATGCTAGTCATGTAATAGTAGGGCTGATTTTTTTATTAGTCACATTTATACGTATGTGTTCTAAGCAGTTTACCCATCCGATTCAATTAGGATTTCGTTTTTGTGTGTGATATTGACATTTTGTTGATGTCATTTGAATTGGAGTATGATTCTTAATTTATTGGTGAGGTACTTGGAGATATATATTTTAAAATCT